ACAATAAAATACTTGAAAAAGCCCACATACGACGAAGATTTTTTGTTGCTGTCGGAAAAAGAAGAAGGCCCACTCCTATTAACATAGGAACTGGAAGTAGAACGAAAGGTAAAATCCACCCATATTGATATGTTTGTTGCATAAGAAAATTTAAATTCATAATTAATTGTTTCCGATTTATCGGATTTTACTTCTTTTGAAAGGAGTCAATAAAAAAATGAAAATATGCACTAACTTAAATATAAAAATATTTTTTTTTCATTTTTACTTATTCTTTCTGAATTTCTTGCAAATATTCAAATCAAGAAGTTCCAATTGGTCAAATCATATGAAAGACAAAATTATGAGTCTCCTTCTAATTTGAAAATTCAAGTCAAATTTGGACAAGTTACTCAAAATATTCTTCTTTTTTTTAGAAAAATTTTATGAGATTTTACCATATTTTACCATATCGTTCATAGTCTATTCTTTTAGAATTTTAGAAAAAAAAATGATCTAGAAAAGCGCAGATTTTTTTTGAACAATAGATGTCTTTCACATCCAGCTATACGAATGAGTAATCTCTTCATTTTATTTAAATGGCAGTTCCAAAAAAACGTACTTCTGCATCAAAAAAGCGTATTCGTAAAAATTTTTGGAAAAGGAAAGGCTATTGGGCGGCGTTAAAAGCATTTTCTTTAGGGAAATCTATTTCTACCGGGACTTCAAAAAGTTTTTTTGTGCGACAAACAAATAAAATCAAAAAATAAGTTATTAAGAAATAAAGCGGAAAACCTTAGAACAATATAAATCGACCTGACTCAAAAATGGAACGCTTCCGTTTCAAAAAAAAAAAATCCCCCAATTCCATTTCCCATTGATTAATTCACCAGGAAATGGAATTCTTCTGGTTACTTTGACCGAATTCAAACAAAGTTTTTTTAACAAAAAAAACACAAGATACTCGATTTAAATTTGGGTCTATTTTCTTTCCAGAACGGGACTCTTTTTTTCCCATCAACCTATTTGTACTATAAATATTTTTTGCACAACTTTCTTACTTTTTAATTTCTATAAATTCTTATATAGAGCCCATATATCTCTCCCCATCAATTCACGCAAAAACACTTAATGAAAATATTCTGGATAAATGGGTGTGAATTTTGAATAATCTAAAATCTTTTTTGGTTCATTCATAAAACTGATTTTTGGGTTGTACTTTTTTAAATTCAAATCAAATAACTCAAAAACGGTAAATTTAAAAAAATGTTTTTTTGGGGGGGCTTAATGCATAGTAAAACTTGCTCAAGAGTTCCAGTCGAGAAGAGTCTAAAACCCACAATAAAACTAAAACAATGAACCTTCAAGTACATATTTGAAGAAATTTGTATTCATCAATTTGAATCTTTCCAACAAAATATTGCATTCTTAAATCTAGACGATTTCTTATTCATAGGCTATTATAGGGTCAAGACAAGCCGCTATGGTGAAATTGGTAGACACGCTGCTCTTAGGAAGCAGTGCTAGAGCATCTCGGTTCGAGTCCGAGTGGCGGCATGACATGTCCTAAAAAAATAAAATAGATCCTATAATGAATAATAATGAATTCAATTTCGAATTTCGATTTTATAATTAAGGAACTTTTTTTTATGATATTTTCAACTTTAGAGCATATATTAACTCATATTTCTTTTTCGACTGTTTCAATTCTAATTACAATTCATTTGATAACCTTTTTTGTCGATGAAATCGTAAAACTATATGATTCATCCGAAAAGGGCATGATAATGATCTTTTTGTGTATAACAGGATTATTAATTTCTCGTTGGATTTATTCAAAACATTTTCCACTAAGTGATTTATATGAATCGTTAATCTTCCTTTCATGGAGTTTTTCTTTTATTTATATCGTTCCATATTTCAAAAAAGAAAAAAATATTCTAAACACAATAATTAGCCCAAGTGCTATTTTTTCCCAGGGATTTGCTACCTCAGGTCTTTTAACTGAAATACACGAATCCACAATATTAGTACCCGCTCTTCAGTCCGAGTGGTTAATAATGCATGTAAGTATGATGATATTAGGATATGTAGCCCTTTTATGTGGATCATTATTATCAGTATCACTTCTAGTCATTACAGTTAGAAAAAATAGAAGATTTTTTTCTACGAATAACCGTTTATTAAATTTAAATGAGTCATTTTTACTTGGTAAAGTCAAATACATGAATGAAGGAAAAGGAAAAAATGTTTTACAAAAAACTTCTTTTTTTTCTCCAATAAATTATTATAAGTCGCAATTGATTCAACAATTGGATTATTGGAGTTATCGGGTTATTAGTCTAGGATTTCTCTTTTTAACGATAGGAATTCTTTCTGGAGCAGTATGGGCTAACGAAGCATGGGGATCCTATTGGAGTTGGGACCCAAAAGAAACTTGGGCCTTTATTACTTGGATCATATTTGCAATTTATTTACATACTCAAACAAATATAAAATGGAAGGGTACAAATTCAGCAATTGTAGCGTTTATTGGGTTTCTTATAATTTGGATATGCTATTTTGGAGTAAATCTATTAGGAATAGGGTTACATAGTTATGGTTCATTTACATTAACATCTAATTAAATTCAAAAAGCTTACTACTTGTGAATAGGAATAGAAAAGCATACAACACATATGAATATCACTTTGTGTGAACTAGCGAGAGCCCCGTGACTTTGATTCGCGGCACTCTCGCCAGTTCTAGCTCAAATTTATTTTTTTTTTACTTAACACAAGAGAAGAAAAAGCCTTCTTTTTTTTTCATTGTACAACGAACCCTTTTGGAAACGATAAGATCGTTTTTTCATTTTTTTATCAATAAAAAAACGATCTATAAAAAGAATTAGATAGGATAACTTCAACCTTTTCAACTGATAGTGAAAGAACGAAATCTGGGTATATACCAATACCGAGTACGGGTAAAAAAATAGATATTGAAAGAAATAATTCTCGCGGCCCAGAATCAAAAAAATAAGAGTTTGGGCCGTTAAATATCTTGTATCCATAGAACATCTGGCGTAACATAGATAATAAATAAATAGGGGTTAATATCATTCCAATTGCCATTACAAAAGTAATTGGGATTTTTGTCATTAAAAGAAATTTTGGACTAGTAACTAATCCAAAAAATACTATTAATTCGGCAACAAAACCACTCATACCTGGTAATGCGAGGGAGGCCATCGAAAAACTACTGAACATCGTGAACATTTTTGGCATTGGGATAGCTATTCCACCCATTTCATCAAGATAAAGAAGACGTATTCTATCATAAGTTGTTCCGGCCAAGAAAAAAAGTGCAGCACCGATAAATCCATGAGAGATTATTTGTAAAAGGGCTCCGTTGAGCCCCATATCCGTGATAGAACCAATTCCTATAATTATAAAACCCATATGAGATACAGAGGAATAGGCTATTCTTTTTTTTAAATTCCGTTGACCCAGAGATGTTGAAGCTGCATAGATTATTTGCATTGCGCCCACTATTATCAACCAAGGAGAAAATAGAGAATGAGCATGAGGAAAAAATTCCATATTGATCCGAACTAATCCATACGCTCCCATTTTTAATAAGATTCCGGCTAGAAGCATACAAGTACTATAATGCGCTTCTCCGTGGGTATCTGGTAACCATGTATGTAGGGGTATGATTGGTAATTTGACAGCAAAAGCAAGAAAAAATCCACTATAAAATAATATTTCCAAGGCCGCGGGATAGGACTGATTAGCCAATATTTCAAAATTTAATGTTGGTTCAGTAGAACTATATAAACCGACACCCAGAACTCCCATTAAAAGAAAAATAGAACCCCCTGCGGTGTACAAAATAAATTTTGTAGCCGAATACAGGCGTTTTTTTCCTCCCCACATGGATACAAGTAGATAAACGGGAATTAATTCTAACTCCCACATGAGAAAAAAAAGTAAAAGATCTCGAGAAGAAAATAATCCTATTTGTCCACTGTACATTGCTAACATCAGGAAATGAAATAATCGAGAATCTCGAGTAACTGGCCAAGCCCCTAAAGTAGCTAAAGTAGTGATGAATCCCGTTAGTAAAATGGGTCCTATAGAGAGTCCATCTATTCCTAATCTCCAATGAAAATCCAAAAAAAGGATCCATTTATAATCCTCTATTAGTTGGATTAATGGGTCGTCTGATTGAAAATGATAGCAAAATGCATAAGTCGTTAGAAGAAGCTCTAAAATACACATACATATAGTATACCAACGTATTACTCTATTTCCCCTATGTGGAAGAAAAAAAATTAAGCAACCTGCAAATATTGGCAAAACCACAATTATTGTTAAACAAGGAAAATGGTTCGTGGTAAAGACAAGATACGCTTGGGCCAGAAAAATCCGTGCTCAAAATAAAATTCAATTGAGCACGGATTTTGTCGGTAAAAAAAAAAGAAAAATGGATTCAAGTAGAGTTTTATGGAATGTATCAATAAGCTAGACCCATACTGCGAGTTGTTTCATGCCATAAATAAACCCGAACACTCAAAAAATCCGTTGGACATGCGGATTCACACCTCTTACAACCAACGCAGTCTTCGGTCCTTGGGGCAGAAGCGATTTGTTTAGCTTTACATCCATCCCAAGGTATCATTTCTAATACATCGGTGGGGCACGCCCGGACACATTGGGTACATCCTATACATGTATCATAAATCTTTACTGAATGTGACATTGGATCTATACATTTTGAACGTCATAAATTTTCGATCTAGTAAACTAACGTATAAATGAATCCTATAAGTTAGATACCGGACGAATCAATGAATGATCATAATCAATTTTCTTCCGAATTTCTTTATCAAAAAGGACCAAAATACTTTGATTTTTTGTGTTTTTGCAACCACAATCATACCTTACAGGTCTCAAACCTATTAATTTGAACTTAGTTCGAAATATTCAATTTTCCACCGGTACAATGAATACTATTTATTCAACAAGTTTGATTGGTTAATACGAGTTGATTTTTTGTTACGATAAATTGATGAAACAATAGCCGGTCCAATAGCTGCTTCAGCGGCTGCAATAGTTATAACAAAAATTGAAAAAATGTCTCCTCTTAATTGACGATTATCAAAAATATCAGAAAATGTTACAAAATTTATATTAACTGAATTTAATAGAAGTTCAAGGCACATAAGGGCTCTAACCATATTTCGACTTGTGATCAATCCATAGATACCAACAGAAAATAAATAGGCACTCAAAACAAGTATATGTTCGAGCATCATTAATCCACTCCTTATCAATTTTGATTCGTTTTAATCTGAACAATAATTGAATAGACTCGATTCTAACAAATAACAAATATGAAACAGGAAAATAGATTGGTAATAGATCGATATAAAACGAAAGCCTTTCTATTCGATTAAAAAAAAAGTAATTCAAATTAACAAATTATAGCTTTTGTGTTAGTTAATTCGATTTGAATTACTTGTTGATTTCTTATTGACGAGCTATAGAAATAGCACCTATTAAAGCGACTAAAAGGATTATTGAAATGAGTTCAAATGGAAGAAAAAAATCCGTTGCTAAATGAATTCCAATTTGTTGGCTATTACTTATCAAATCTTGTTCTAAAATATGATTTGATTTTGTAGTCCAGCTGATCCCATACCAGGCCGTATCTGGAATAGTAGTAATTAGTGAAATAAAAAGACTTGTACAAATCATTGAAGTAACCCCATCCCCAACGGTCCAAAGATGAAAATCTTTGTAATATTCTGAACCATTCATAAACATCACAGCAAAAATTATTAAAACATTTATAGCTCCTACATAAATAAGGAGCTGCGCAGCAGCTACAAAATATGAGTTCGATAGAATATAGAATAAGGATATACAAAAAAGAACCAATCCCAACGAAAAGGCCGAATAAATTGGATTCGGAAGTAATACTACTGCCAGACTTCCTAATATAAGACCCGATCCTAGAAAGACTAAAAGAAAATCGTGTATTGGTCCGGGTAAATCCATTTGATTTTATCAAAAAAATCGAAATATTTCATGTCTTTGTTGACCTGACCAGGAAAAAAGAAGTTATCTTTTTTTTTTTATTTTAACATATACATATTAATTTAATTGAATTTGAATGAATCGGGATGATTTGGATTGATGTAAATACAGGACTGCTTTTTTTCGTTTCGAAAGCAAAGGTTAAAACTTTATCTTTATATTTTATATTATTAAATCATTACATTATTCGAATAGAAAGTCATTTTAAATCAAAATCAAGCCACGACCCTCACCAACTAACCGTTCTTTTGTATTCACCAAGAAAAAACCTGATTCCTTTAACTCCAAAAAATTTCAAAAGCTTTTTTTTTTGAATTTATAAATGTTTTGTAAATCGAGAGTTTTATACATTGTTGAGTTGAGGTAAATTCGAAGAAATTGTTCGAATTGTGTAATCTTCAATTATTGAGACCGGTAACCGACCTAAAGCAATTTGATTATAATTCAATTCATGACGATTATAAGTAGAAAGCTCATATTCTTCGGACATTGATAAACAATTTGTTGGACAATACTCAACACAATTACCACAAAATATACAAATTCCAAAATCAATACTGTAATTAAGTAATCGTTTCTTTCGAATATCCATTTGCAATTTCCAATCTACAACGGGTAAATCTATAGGACATACACGAACACATACTTCACAAGCAATGCATTTATCAAATTCAAAGTGGATTCGGCCTCGGAAACGTTCTGATGTAATCAATTTTTCGTAGGGGTATTGAATAGTTACAGGTAAACGATTTGCATGGGACAAGGTAATCACGAAACCTTGACCAATGTACCTGGCAGCTCGTATTGTTTGTTGACCAGAGTTCAAGAACCGAGTTAGCATAGGGAACATGTCGGAATATCTATAAATAAATTTACTCGTTTCTTTCTCTTGTTTGAGACAAGTTATGAAGAATAGAATATTCTATTCCTTTACAGTGAAAGAAGTTGGAACGAAGTCGTTAATAATAGATTACCCAAAGAAATAGGTAAAAGAAATTTCCATCCAAGATTTAATAGTTGGTCCATTCTCAGTCTTGGTAAAGTCCATCTTGTTGCAATAGAAATGAATAAGAACAAATAAGTTTTAGCCAATGTAATAAAGATACCGATTATTGTTCCAAAAACCTTCCCTCTTTGATTTATGTCAAATAACTCAGGACCAAATAGGTTTGGAATAGAAAGATTCCACCCCCCCAAGTAAAGAACTGTTACAAATAATGAAGAAATTAGTAGATTTAGATACGAAGCAACATAAAATAAGCCAAATTTTATACCTGAATATTCGGTTTGATAACCAGCTACTAATTCTTCTTCTGCTTCTGGTAAATCAAAAGGTAATCTCTCACACTCGGCTAGAGAAGAAATTAGAAAAATGATAAACCCTATAGGTTGACGCCACAAATTCCATCCCCAAAAACCATATTTGGATTGTGTTTCAACTATATCAACTGTACTTAAACTGTTAGATAATCATAGTCGACAATAACATCACTGCTTTCATCGCTATTACAGAACCGTACATGAGATTTTCACCTCATACGGCTCCTCATAGGTCACAAATCAATCTAAGAACCTTTAAATTTTATCTTGATGGTAGGATCGATAGAGAATAAAACTCTTATCCTAAGGCCTAGAATTAGACTAATGGAATTCTGTCTGCTATATTTATAATTATAATAAAAAAGTGCTTCTGAATTGATCTCATATTTTAAGAATTTTCATTTTTCTTTTTTGATTAAAAACTTATCCTTGAATGAGAAAAAATACTTTTTAGAGGAATATCCCATAGATATTTCAACTTCTCGTTTTCGATTACGAAAAAGAATTTAGGCATTGCATAACAAGAATTGGATTTCGTTCCTATTCTCCTTTCTCAGAAAAGCGGTATTATTCGCATTATCAAAAGTAAAAGATTTCTTCGTTTTGATAGTTATTTACTTAATTTGTGGACAGGAACATACTCTGGGTCGAAATCGTGGGGAGTACTTCTTAAGAATTTCTACCAACTTAAAGCCCCAATTCGAATTATTTTTCTATAACAAAAATATCCTATTGGATAATTTTCAGAATCTCCATTACTAATCCTTTGTGTATCTTGGTCTTCCTAACCATCCACTCGTTTTTTTAATCTTTCATTAGGATAATACATCTATGCTATGGTAATAGTATAGCAAAAACCCATACAATTGATCTTTTAAACCCGCTTCAAGTCATGATGACTAATCAGCCAATCTTGGGGTAAACAGCCTTGACTGCTTATGTTTACTTTCACTTAATTCTTATTCTTGTACGTAGGAAATGAGATTTCATTCTTTTAACAGCAAGTTTGTAAGCCGTTTTATTTCACTCATAGAACTATCTGGTTTAATTCATCAACTCAATGATGAATAAAAAAATCGATATTCAAATCATTTGACTTTCTTGTTAGAAAGAAAAGAAATGGGGGAATTTTTATGTCTCACCGAATCACACGTAGAGATATTGATAATACACATAGAGTTAATGGTATTTCATAACTAATTGATTGAGCAGCAGCCCTTAATCCACCTAAAAAGGAATATTTATTATTTGATCCATATCCTGACATAAGCAATCCAACGGGAGCAAGACTTGAAATGGCGATCCATAAAAAAACACCAATACTAAGATCAGCTAGAATAAAGCGACAACTAAAGGGAATTATTGAATAACTTAGTAAAATGGATATGACTGCTATGGATGGACCAATACTGAATAAACGAGTATCTCCTCTAGATGGAAGAATATTTTCTTTGAAAAGTAGTTTTGTACCATCGGCTAAAGCTTGAAGAATTCCCAAAGGCCCCGCGTATTCGGGGCCAATACGTTGCTGTATCCCTGCGGATATTTCTCTTTCTAACCAAACAATTACTAGAACACCCAGTGTGATTCCTAATACAAGAATGAAAATAGGGACAAGCAGCCCTATGATTCCATAAAATTCTTTTAAGGATTCCAATCTGGAAAAAGAATGGATAGCTTCTATTTCTATTATATCAATTATCATTTCAACGATCAACTTCTCCCATAATGATATCTATACTACCTAGTATCGTCATAATATCAGCCAATTTCATTCTTTTAACTAACTGCGGAAGAATTTGCAAGTTGATAAACCCCGGCGGTCGGATTTTCCATCGCCAAGGAAAAACACTCTGATCTCCGATCAGAAAAATGCCCAATTCTCCTTTTGGTGCTTCGACTCTTACATAAAGTTCTTGCTTGGACAATTCAAAAGTGGGAGAAGGCTTTTTACTAATAAATCGATATTCAAAATCATTCCATTCAGGGTCTTTTATTCTATCAAAGCGCCGGCTTTCTAAATTCTCATACGGCCCCCCTGGAATTCCTTCCAAGGCTTGTTGGATTATTTTTATGGATTCTGTCATTTCACTAATTCGTACTAAATAACGAGCTAATGAATCCCCTTCTTTTTGCCATTGAATCTCCCAATCAAATTCGTCGTAACACTCATAACGATCAACTTTACGAAGATCCCATTGTATTCCGGAAGCTCGTAGCATTGGCCCCGATAAACCCCAATTTAGTGCTTCTTCTCCGCCAATAATACCTACGCCTTCCACTCGTTCTAAAAAAATAGGATTTCGGGTAATAAGCTTTTGATATTCAGCAACCCCAGTTAAAAAATAATCGCAAAAATCCAAACATTTATCTACCCATCCATAAGGTAGATCAGCAGCGACCCCTCCGATACGAAAATAATTATGCATCATGCGCATACCGGTAGCAGCCTCGAATAGGTCATATATCAATTCTCGTTCTCGAAAAATATAGAAAAAGGGGGTCTGTGCACCAATATCTGCCATAAAAGGGCCAAGCCATAACAAATGGGAAGCGATACGACTCAACTCCAGCATAATAGCTCTAATATAGCTAGCCCTTTTAGGTACTTGAATATTGCCTAGCTGTTCAGGCCCATTTACAGTTATTGCTTCTGTAAACATGGTAGCTAAATAATCCCAACGTGTTACATAAGGCAAATATTGGATAATTGTTCGATTTTCCGCAATTTTCTCCATTCCTCTATGTAAATAACCTAATATAGGTTCACAGTCAATAACATCTTCACCATCGAGAGTAACGATCAGTCGAAGAACACCATGCATTGATGGGTGGTGAGGCCCCATATTCACTATCATAAGGTCATTTCTTGTAATTAGTGTAATCATAAGTTTTTCCCGAGTCAGTCTTCCATGCATTTCTGAAAGTAAAAAGAAGTTCATTCAAATTTAAATGACTAAGCTCATCAAATGGTATCGTGCTTCAAATTAACGCGTTTTTATTTCTCGAATATCCAACTCATCAATTAATTCTTTATAGCGTCCTCTACTTCTTTTTGACAAATAGGCTAGTAGTCGTTGACGTTTTCCCAAAATTTTGCGCAAACCTCTCTGAGATGAAAAGTCTTTTTTGTGCAATTCCAAATGTGAAGTAAGTCTCCTTATCTTCGTGGTGAAACTGAATACTTGAAATTCAACAGACCCTTTATTTTCTTCGTTTTCTTTTTGAGAAATAATCGAAATTACTGAATTTTTTACCATAAAAAAAGGCTCCTTTTTACTTGTACAGATATGGATTTTACCGATCAGTAATAATAATGCTATTAGTTTTTATGTGGTATATACAATAATTTAATGCAAATAACTCCTAATTTTCTGAATTCAGACCAATCAATCAAATTTGAAATTCTATTTAGATAGGAATAGAAAACGATTGGTACATTTTCGCATCGAAAAATTTAGACCTAAAATTCAGAAGTTTCTGTTAATTCATTTCGAGATCTAATTGAGATATTATTCAAAGTCATTTCATATTGGCTACTCGAATGAGATGTGAGATAAGAAAAGCGCATGATCTGTCTATTTGTTTACTTTCATATACCCTAGAAATTATATTTTCTATTCTAGGGTATATAGAAATAGGATCTAGGATATATAGAAAAAGTGTATTATTCACAGAATTTCAATCGCGGATACAGATGTATTCTTAACATACTGAAACGACTGCCATTATTGGTATCAAACCAATAACGATTCATACAAGCTAAATCTTCTAATCGATAATTAGGCCAAAGAAAGAGCTTTAATTTCATTAATTTCTTTTTCTCTCTATTAATATTGTCATGTGAAACTTGGATGCTGTTTGTTACGTTCTTTTCATTCCAAAATACTAGATTTCTATCTATAGAATTTATATTCTTTGAATTGAAACAAATTAGAATTCTCACTTTTCTACGACGTTTAAACAATAAAATATTTTCCGGAACAAGTAAATAAAAATGCTTTTTGTCTCTATTTTCGATTATTCTTTGATGTGGTAAAATAGTTTCATCAAAATGTTTCGTAGAAACATATCTTTGCTCTTGATATTTTTGATTAATTTGATGCTTACTCTTATGAAGCAACGAAATACCTATGGTTTGGTACATAATAAATTGTCCGTCTTTTTTGCCAGACAGACGAAGTGGTTGTACAATCAATACTCCTTTCTTCATCAACTCTGAGAGAGTCAAATTCTTTTGAATCAACATTATATCCAAACTCATTTCTCTCTTTTGAATGGAGGATATAGTAATTTTTCTTGGATCTATCAGTCTAAGCAGGAGACAATAGATCTTGATATTATTGATCATTCTTTGATTCAAAGTTGCGTCCCATCTCAATTGAAAAAGCAAATAATGTTTCAGGAAGAAATCTAGTTCTGCTTCTGTATTGCTTTTGTATTGTTTTTTCTTTTTCCCCTTTTTCATGTCCGAGCTTGCATAATTTTCTTCAATATCTTTTTGTTGTGAGAAAACAGATCCACGATCTCCTTGGCTTATGGCTTCTTCTTCATTTCGATGCTTTTTATTCGATGCTATCAACAAATTTCTCTTTTTCTTTTCATTAATATTTATATTTTTACTACTATTTAAATTTAAAAGAAGTAATTTGCTTGGTATAAACCAAGGTTTCATTTTATATGCCTTATAAAGTAACACAAATTCTGGGAAGAGCCAAAACTCCAGATTCGATATAGGACGCTTTAGCCTTTTTTCATTCATTCCCATCCAATCAAAAAACCCTTTGTGGGAATTTTGTGAATTGGTTTCTGGAATCATAAGATATAAAATATTTTTTTTAGAAATTATTTGAGAGTTGTTAGTACGAATGTCCGCATTTTGATACCTATTGGTATCAATTAGGATCCAGGCCTCAATATCTACTTTTTGTCTAAGATAAAAATTGAAAATTTTCCAAGCAAAATATTTTCTATCAGCTGGTTTTTCCATATATGGAATATCAACCTGCCCTAGATCATTTGGAATAGGGATGTTCCTACGTATATCAAAAAGGTTTGTTTTAGACCTGTTATAAGTATAAGAAATTTCTTGCTTCTTATTGGGAGGTCTATAAAAAAAGCATTCCGGTTTATTTTCATAATTAATAAATTTATATGATAAAAGATTATATCTATAGTATTTTCGAAAATTATCTTTTTCAGTAGATAATAAATATACTTCAGATTTTTTTTTGGAACCAACTAACAGGTCTTTTTCAGATGAATGCTGCTTGCTAAAATTTGCCTTTTTGGCTATACAACGCTGGCGAACTCTATTTCGCCATTTTTCTGGTATTAATTTAGACCATCTGATCTGAGATAAATGGTATTGAAAATGCCCTTTTAACCAGTTTTTCCATTTATTCGTTTCATAGGGCGGAAGTTTCTTATTTGCTAATTTCGAATGATCCATTCCTTGTCTTTCAAAAGAATCCTTTATTTTAGACTTAAGAAAAGGGGGTATTCTTTGATTTTGATATTGAACAACAGATCTTACCGAGTTACTAATTTTTATTTGTGATAATTTGTAAAATACATATGCTTGTGACATGTAGGATAAGTCATAAAAAATACGTGAATTTTCTTTAATATTTCTAATCTTATCAAGTGGCTTTTTTATAGCCGAAATAAACGAAATTGGAGTTTTCTTTTTTGTATTAATTGTTGCTTGTTTTCTTTCATTATTGTAAATCAATTTATCAATAAATTTTTTTGTTAATTTAAGAAAAAATTCTGTATTTATTCTGGGAAAATTAATGATAGATACAAATATATCTGTATAGATTTTTTCAATGAAAATTTTTAAAAGGGAGGGTAATTTACAGATTAATCGAGCATTTCTTCTTTTTAATATTTGCCATTTTTCAAATCTTTTAGCATTATAATTTGTTTTGTTAGGACTAAGATTTTTGATTCTTGGAGTTACTTTTTTTTTCTCTTTTGAGATTTTTTCTAGTTGATTTCGGATTGTACTTGTTCTATCAGTGATATCTTTCGTTTTTTTTTCTGTCAATGGAGAATTTGTCCAACTCGGAGATGCAATTTGACTAAATGATTCGTGAATTATCTCATTGCTTATCATGGAATCTTTTTCTTCTTTAAGTTCGTTCGATTTATATACTTCTCTTAATCTAAACAATAGAATTGGATTTACTTTTGAAAGTTCTTTTATTATTTTTTTTATAAAAAAAATACCTCCGATAACCCATTTTTTGATTTCTTTTGAAACCTTTCGAAGTAATTTGGTTTTTTCTTTGAAAACTGTTAGAACTCGAAAATACTTCTTTTTGAATTTTGCAATTTGTTTTTTGAATTCCTTAAAAATGGGTTTAAAAAAAGAAGGACGTTTTCGGGGCGGACCAAAAGGAAGTTCTGCTTCCATTCCCCAAATTGTTAAAAAACAAAAATCATCTTTTTCTTTTTTCTTTTTCATTAGATCTTTCTGATAGGATCGTAGTTTGGATTTACGCCAAGGTTTCAGACAGAACGGAAACAATATTTTTATCTGAATACCATCTGTCAACCAATTTTTTGGAAATTCTGTTTCGGATAATGGAACCCCATTATAGGTACATTTAAGATGTACCTCTCTATTCCATTCCTGGAAATCCTCAGCCCATTCAGGAAGTTCGAATAGGAGTATACGGCCAATATTTTTTGTAATTATTAATAAAGGTAATAGAATACTTTTTCTAAAAATGGATTGAGTTAGTAACATACAACCTCTTATTACTTGCGCAAGTGGAATGCTATCCCAGGCCTCTGCTATCTCTATTCGAACTTTTTCCTTTCTTTTGTTCTTTTCTTTTTTTTCTTCTCTTTTTGTTTGTTCTTTTGTATACTCTACCGTTTTGAATGCTTCTCCCTTACCCACCCAATTTCGAAAAAAAAGTTTAATAAATCCGGAGATATCAAAAGAAAAAAGAGGGCATTTTTGTAGTCTTTCAAAAAAAAGGAGGGAATGCACATTTGCTTGAAACAATTCTGAAATAACTATTTTACGTCTTTGAGCTCGCATAGAACCTTTGATTATATCCCGCCGAAAGTCTGATTGTTGTGAATAACGTATCAAAGCCACTTCGTCGATTTCATCGGGCATATTAGTATCCGTAATATTAGAATCACTATTCTCCCTGTTAGCAGTAAAAATTACTACACGTTTGCCTTTTCTTGAACGAATTTGATGATCTATTGGTACGTTTTCTTGATATTCTCCTGATTGTTGTTCTAAATCGGTAATTAATTTGTATGACCATCGGGGTATTTCTTTACTAATTTCTTTTAGTCTAATCGATTTTCTGCTAATTTTTCGACCATCAGAATCAGTTTGAGTTAAAAAATATTTCAAATTTTTTGTTCCTTTTTCGGAATTTATTCTTCCTTCTGAAAATAAAGAAGGATCTTTCAGGTTTAGATTGGGAGATCCTGATTCTCTAACAAATTTACTGATGAAAGTTAAAAAATTAACCATTTCCCTTGATAATGGTTTTTTTTCAAATCCATTTTTTTGGGGTTCAAATTTTTGATAGTCGGCATCTGGAAGAAGTATGCCATGAATGCGATTTATCTCAAATTTATCTAT